TAAACGTAGTCGCAAAGCAAGTGTCAAAAACTGGGTGTCCATTAGAGACTATTCGGAAGAATCAGATTTTCGTCGAGAATTCATCAAAGGTTCTATGCGTGTTCAAAGGCGTAAAACTTTTATTTCGAAATTGTTTCAAGCAAATGCGCATTCCCCCATTTTTTTGGACAGAATAAAAAAATCCCCCCTTTTTTCTTTTAATATCCCTGAACAGATGAAATTTTTTTTTAGAAATTGGATGGGTAAAGGATCAGAATTTAAAGATTATACAGAGGAACAAAAAAAAAAACAAAAGGAAGAAGAAGAGAACAAAATAAAGGAAAAAACGTGGATAAAAATCGAGGAAGCCTGGGATTTTGTTCCATATCCACAAGCAACAAGAAGTTTAATTTTAATAATTCAATCTATTTTTAGAAAATATATTTTATTACCTTCATTGATAATAGTTAAAAATATTGGGCGTATTTTATTATCTCAACCCCCTGAGTGGGCTGAGGACTTCGATGAGTGGAATAGAGAAAAGCATATTATATGTACCTATAACGGTGTTCAAGTATCAGAACTCGAACTTCCCAGAAATTGGTTTAAAGATGGTATTCAGATAAAAATAGTATTTCCTTTTTATTTGAAACCTTGGCACAGATCCAAATTGAGGCCCTATTTTTCTTCTTATAAAGATCTAAAGAAAGAACAACAAAAGTTTTCTTTTTTAACGGCTTGGGGAACGCAAACTACCCTTCCCTTTGGTTCTGTCCCCACCAAAACTTCCTTTTTTAAGCCTATTTTTAAAGAACTTAAAAAAAAAATTCGAAAAACGAAAAATAATAATTTTCGAGTTATAAGCGTTTTAAAAGAAAGAACAAAAAATTTTCTACAAGATTCAAAAGAACCAAAAAGGGTGGTTATCAAAAACGTTTTATTTCTGTTTATAAAAAAAATAAAAAAAGAACTCTTAAAAGTACATACAACTCGATTATTTATATTGAGAAAGGTGTATGAACCCGGCGAAACTAACCAAAAAAAAGATTCTATAATTAGGAATCAGATAATTCACGACTCATTTAGAAAAATAAAATCTACAGATAATACAAATTATTCACTGAAAGAAAAAAAAATTAAAAATCTGTCTGATATAACAAGCACAATCAAAAAGAAAACAAAGAGTCTTACAAAAGAAAAAAACAGCAACGCCAAGAAAAGAAGTAGTCCTAACAAAACAAGTTATAGTTATAATGTAAAAGAAAAATCACCAAAAATTTTTTGGAAAATATTAAAAATAAAAAAAAGAAGAAATCGATTAATCTATAAATTAGATTTATTTATAAAAATTTTCATTAAAAGAATATACATGGATATCTTTCTATGTATCATTCATATTGCCAGAATTCCTAAACAACTAGTTCTTGAATCAAGAAATTTTTGTTTTGATAAATACATTTACAATAATAAAACAAACCAAGAAATAAAAAAAAACAAAAAAGAAATTAACTTTATTTCGACTCTAAAAAGTGAACTTTACAATATTAAGAATAGTAAGAGGAATTCACATCTTTTTTTTGACTTATCCTCTTTATCACAAGCATATGTATTTTACAAATTATCACAAACCCAAGTTATTAATTTGTATAAGTTAAGATCTATTTTTGAGTATCATGGAACTCCCGTTTTTCTTAAGACTGCAATAAAAAATTATTTTGTAACACAAGGAATATTTCATTCCGAATTAAGACATACAAAACTTTCAAGTTCTGAAACGAATCAATGGAAAAACTGGTTAAGAGGTCATTATCAATACAATTTATCTCAGATTAGATGGTTTGAATTAATACCACAAAAATGGCGAACTACAATAAATGAAGGTGGTATTACCCAAAATAAAGATTTAACAAAATGGAATTCGTATGAAAAAGATCGATTACTTTATCACAAAAAACAAAAGGATTTTAAAGTATATCCATTACCAAACCAAAAAGATAATTTTCCAAAATACTATATATATAATCTTTTATCATATAAATCTATTAATTCTGAAATTAAGAAGTCATCATATATTATTTATGGATCACCATCAGAATTAAATAACAACCAAAAAATTACTTTTAATTACAACAATTCTAAACAAAATTTATTTGAAAGCCTGGAGGAAATTCCTATCAATCATTATCTAGAAAAGGGCGATATTATGTATATGCAAAAAAATCCAGATAGAAAATATTTTGATTGGACAATTCTCAATTTTTTTCTAAGACAAAAAATAGATATTGAGGCCTGGACCAAAATGGATTATAGCATTAATATAAATACTAAGCTTGAAAGTAAGAATTACCAAAAAATTGATAAAATGGATAAAAACGATATTTTTTATCTGATGATTCATCAAGATTTAGAAATAAATCCAATCAATGACAAGAAACTCTTTTTTGATTGGATGGAAATGAATGAAGAAATCCTAAACCCAATATCGACAAATATGAAACTTCCGTTCTTCCCAGAATTTGTGCCACTTTATAATGTATACAAAATAAAACCATGGATTATACCAAGCAAATTACTTCTTTTAAATTTAAATAAAAAGAAAAACATCAATGAAAATAAAAAATTCCATTTTTTTAGACCATCGAATGAAAAAAGATATTCTGAATTAATGAATCGAAATCAAGAAGAAAAAGAACCCGCGGGCCGAAGAGGCCTTGGATCATATTCACAAAACCAAGATAAAATAAAAAAACAATATAAGATCCGAAATAAGATGAGACAAGAAATAATTTTCTTACGGAAACACTATTTGCTTTTTCAATGGATAATAGACGATGGTTTAATTCCGAATTTAACTGAAAGAATGATCAATAATATCAAGATATATTGTTACTTGCTTGGATTGATAAATCCAAGAGATACCACTATATCGTCTATTCAAAGGAAAGAAATAAATATGGATATAATGGTGATTCGAAAAAAATTGACTCCTATGAAATTGAATAAAAAGGGGATATTTTTTATCGATCCCATTCGTTTGTCTGTAAAAAACGACGGATACTTTATTATATATCAAACCGTAGGTATATCGTTGGTTCATAAAAGTAAGTACCAAACTCCTCAAAGATATCGAGAACAAAGATATATCAATAAAAATAAATTGGATGAATCTATCCCAAGATATCAAATAATAATTCGAAAGAGAGACAAAAAACATTATGATTTTATCGTTCCTGAAAAGATTTTATCATCTAGACGTCGTAGAGAATTGAGAATTATAATTTCTTTCAACTCAAAGAATATAAATAGTGTGGATAAAAATCGAGTATTTTGTAACAAAAAGAACATAAAAAACAGGAATCCTTTTTTGGATCAAAAAAAGCATCTTGATAGAGATAAAAATGAATTAATTAAATTAAAGTTATTTCTTTGGCCTAATTATCGATTAGAAGACTTAGCTTGTATGAATAGATATTGGTTTAATACCAATAATGGAAGTCGTTTTAGTTTGTTAAGAATATATCCACAATTAAAAATTGTTTGATGGTACATTTTTCCTATATATTCTGTACCATATAGAAAAGCAAACAGATGCACATATGCCCTGTCTTACGTCCCAGTCTAATATTAGATCTTTTTTATTTAATACTAAGTCAATGACGTATCAATTTGTTTGGATAAAATCTATAAAATAAACGAATATATGGAATATTCCGAATTTTCGGTCTAAATTATTTGACGTTGTAAGTGTAAAAACGTACCATCTACTTTTTTATCCCTGTCCAACTAAAATTAAAATTCTTGTGTATACTAATTACTACATTAAAATGACTAATATTATTATTACTGATCAAATAATATATTTTATATGTAAATTAAAGGGTAGAAGGAGCTTTTTTTATGATAAAAAATCCATTCAGTGCAATTATTTTGAAAGAGGAAAACGAAGACAACAAGGGGTCTGTTGAATTTCAAGTAGTGAGTTTCACCAATAGGATACGGAGACTTACTTCACATTTGGAATTGCACAAAAAAGACTATTTATCTCAGAGAGGTCTGCGTAAAATTCTAGGAAAACGTCAACGGCTGCTCGCCTATTTGTCAAAAAAAAATAGAGTACGTTATAAAGAATTAATCGGACAGTTGGAGATTCGAGAAACAAAAAATCATTAATTTGAAGAGTCGTTTTTAATTTTCGCTTAAATTTTTATGAACCTCTTTTCGCTTTCAGCAATTCATGGAAGAATGAATCGGGAAAAAACCTATGACTGCACCAGCTACACGAAATGACCTTATGATAGTCAATATGGGCCCTCAGCACCCATCAATGCACGGTGTTCTTCGACTCATTGTTACTCTAGATGGTGAAGATGTTATTGACTGTGAACCGATATTGGGTTATTTACATAGAGGAATGGAAAAAATTGCGGAAAACCGAACAATTATACAATATTTACCTTATGTAACACGTTGGGATTATTTAGCTACTATGTTCACTGAAGCAATAACTGTAAATGCACCAGAGCAGTTAGGCAATATTCAAGTGCCTAAAAGGGCCAGCTATATCAGAGTCATTATGTTAGAGTTAAGTCGTATAGCTTCGCATTTGTTATGGCTTGGCCCTTTTATGGCAGATATTGGCGCACAGACCCCCTTCTTCTATATTTTTCGAGAAAGAGAATTGATATATGACCTATTCGAAGCTGCTACCGGTATGCGAATGATGCATAATTATTTTCGTATTGGAGGAGTCGTTGCTGATTTACCTTATGGCTGGGTAGATAAATGTTTGGATTTTTGTGATTATTTTTTAACAAGAGTTACTGAATATCAAAGACTTATTACACGGAATCCTGTTTTTTTAGAGCGAGTTGAGGGAGTAGGCATTATTGGCGGAGAGGAGGCAATTAATTGGGGTTTATCGGGACCAATGCTACGAGCTTCCGGAATACAATGGGATCTTCGAAAGGTTGATCATTATGAGTCTTACGATGAATTTGATTGGGGAGTTCAATGGCAAAAGG